ATGAGGTTTTTATGGGGTCCCTATCTACCAAAATTTTGACTTCTGGTTCCGGCGAACGAATAATCATTGAGTCCTCCTCTTTCCGGACACGACATACAAAGAGACCTGCCAAGCGTCAAGTAATTAATGAACCTCTGAGAGATATTTCAAATGAGTTTATTTTTTATTTATCTTCTATTTCCCATCTCTCTAGTTTCTTTAGTTCTTCACTAGAACAAGTATGATCGGGAAGTCGATCTAAGGCAAGTGTTCGGATCTATTATGACATAGCCGCGAGGCGCTCAACGGACCCTTTTATTATTATAAAACCTTTCTGGACTTTGTATTGATGTAAAAAACGCTCTTTTTGTTACTCCTATCTAAATTATAAGGTCTTAGGTGGAACTACTTAATTTAATGTTTTACAGAGATTCTAATAATTCGTATTACTATATAGTTATTGGAGGGTATTTTTGATTTATTTCTATTTTCTTTATATATAAAGAAAATAGAAATAAATCATTCAAATTCAAGTCAAAGTTTTTCTTTTTTTTAGTATTAATAGCTAGTAATCTAAAAGAAAGAAATCTAGTCTGTACTCTATTTGTTTATTCTTTAACCGTACGAAATACCCGACAAACACTCTTAGCAGGGATAGAATTCCATTCTTTGATTGGTTCTTCCGATCCTTATTTTATTTAACTCATAGATAGAACATTCAATTTAACAAATAGAATATCACAAATTGGACATTTTTTATTCGAAACGCCTCGTGATCTTCAACCAATTATGTGCTTCAATATAATTACCCGGAGTAAGCGCTATCGCTTGTTTCCAATACTCAGCGGCTTGATCGAACCAAGCCTCCGCAATTTCCGAATCTCCCTGTCGAATGGCCTGCTCTCCCCGGTAATGACAGATCACAGCCATATTATTAAACGCTTGTGGTAAGAATGGGTTTCGTTCTAGTGCCCTAAAATAATATTCTAAGGCTTTCGTATGATCCCCATTACTTGTGTGAATAAGGCCTATGTTATAGAGTATATAACTTCGATCGTAGGGATCAATTTCTAGTCGCATAGCTTCATAATAATTCTGTAAAGCTTCTGCATAATTTCCTTCGGATTGGGCTGACATCCGTTACGGTCGTCATTCGATTAAAAGATAAACGAATCTCCGTTCCAGAACCGTACGTGATATTTTCATATCATACGGCTCCTCCTTTAATATGCATACTGAGAATATTTTTCTCGTTTTTGATTCCATGTATCTATTATTCTCATTATGAATTGAGCGGGGCTAGTGTTTTTGCACGAAATTTCTAGCCAACCTTCCTGCGTGGGAGCTTTTGTTAACATCAACCTTGTTGGTACTAGATAGAAATGGTAACTCCAACAATTTCTTTGTCCTCAACGCCCCCTAATTTCCAGGAATTAGTCACTTCAACAGTCTTTGATGGTTATATGGGTATCCAAGGTACGAACGAGATGGATATTTGTTGGCCCAACCATTCGTTTAAGTAAGTCCCAACCCGTAGAGGGGGGGTAAGTCATTTTTAACAAAGCTTTAGTCTTGTTGATTTCTAGGTGTAGTGCTTTTCACCAATGCTGCCTATTAGAACTAGTAGAGTGGGGTTGGCCCGGAATACAGAACCAACAGGTGTAACCTTTCGCTCAATACTAAAACGGCTAGTGGAAGCATATGAGGCTGCATTAATCGAGGATACACGACAGAAGGAATTGTTCTATTTATAAACTTCACCTTCAAGAAGCGTAGATTTTTTTCAACAATCTATCAAAAAAATGATTTTTTATTCTTTCTCATAAGAATAATAAGAATAAGACTGGGGTAAAAAAAAGAATCAAATCACACCATCTCTGTAATAGGTAAATGCCTCCTTTTCGCCCGAAGTTGTTGGAATTATTCGTAATAAAATATTGGCCACAACCGAAAAGGTCTTATCAATAAAATTTCCATTTATCCGTGATCTAGGCATAGGTACCAATCCATTCTAAAATTCTTTTCATTCCCCCTCTAGGGGGAAAATGACCCTACAAAGAAAGGAATTGTAAAATACGAAATAGCATAAAAAAGATTCAGTAAAAAAAACAGAAATTCAATATCAACAAATAAAATGTAAAGATGTGAACCCTCTACTACGACTCATATTAAAAGACTCAAATTGCTCCTTTTTGTAGGAAGAAAAAAATATTTGGAGACAATTCGAAGTTATCCTATAGTATACGAACGGCCGAACTAGTCCTATTTCATCGAAGCTGAAGAATCAAGTCATTTTTCCTATCGATTCACTTTGGTTGGATTAGGATCCAAAGAGGGGGGAAATAAGCGAATAACTCTTCTATAATCTAAATGGAATAACCGTCTATTTTGTTTGTGTTATGTGCATAGTGACAGGATGAGTCATGTATTTGTAAAAGATTTATGAAATAATCACCTTTTTGGTGAAAACTTCAAAATAAATTCATTTTCTAAGTTTTATGAAATCGTCGTTTAAATGGAATCATAATCGAAAGGTATCCATTAATCATAGTCTAAAAAACATAAACCCATCAATCCGTTGATTCCTTCCAATTGATTGATTTAATCTCGTATAAATATCAGATCAGATATCAGACAAGGGCGGAAACGGCATCTTCGCAAATATGAAAAATATCTCTTTTCAATTTTCCCAAGAAAAACCTTTTTTATTTGAATACCCGAGCCTTGAAAAGATCTTGACCAAAAATGGGATCTTTTTTTAGTTAGAATTGGTTGGTTGTGCCTTACCTAGCCAAGCCCCCCCCAAAAAAGGAATAACTCGCTATTCGTTCGGTTCCTGGGTCATAATTGTTGTGTAGGAGAGGTGGCCGAGTGGTTCAAGGCGTAGCATTGGAACTGCTATGTAGACTTTTGTTTACCGAGGGTTCGAATCCCTCTCTTTCCGTACCTTCACCCAACGCAACAACAGCGCCGACCGTAACAAATTAACCAAGAGGTATATCCTTCTTTCTATCTTTATATATATTCTAGATATATATATTTTCGATTTCGAATGAAATTACTGCGATATGTAAAATAATGGAATAAGGTCGACAAGAAAAAAATCTCTGTCGATCTACGATACATGAGTGGGAAAAATCCGAATCAAAACCCTTACCTTAATCTTAAATCCATTTAGTTTGGGGGGAAAAGAGGCTCATTTTTCCGAAACCTTTTCTAAACTCTTTTATTTAAGGTAGGCTTAAGTCTGACGGGAATAATATTCTACGACCAGCAATTCATTTATTTTCAAACCGACCCACTTATTATCTATTATTTGATTGACTACTCCTTTATATGGGAATGGGTGAAGAGTTAAATGTTTTGGCAATTCCTCACTGTGGGATGAATCCAGATAATTTTGAACGAGAGCTTTTGATTTTTGCTTATCCCTCGCCATAACAATGTCGGTGGGTTTGCAACGATAACTTGGTATATCTACTATACGACCATTAACTAAAATATGTCTATGATTAACCAATTGGCGGGCTCCAGGAATAGTCGGCGCCATACCCAATCGAAAAAGGATGTTGTCCAAACGCATTTCAAGTAATTGGAGTAAAACCTGACCTGTTGACCCTTTGGCTTTTCTCGCGATACGGAAGTATTTAAGTAATTGTCGTTCTGTAATACCATAATGAAACCGTAATTTTTGTTTTTCTTCTAGACGAATACGATATTGAGATCTTTTCCCGGAACGTGATGGGTTTCTAAGATCTCTAGGCTTTTTATTAGTCAGTCCTGGTAAAACCCCCAGACGTCGTATTTTTTTGAAACGAGGCCCCCGGTAACGCGACATAAAAACTCCTTATTTATTGTTATTGATTGATATTTCATTTTTATATTAAAACTGAACGAAATCCCCTGAAGTATTCTGTTGATTGGACTAGAACGACTAATGGCACTAGACGGAAAAGTGAGATTAAAGATGTACGTATCCGAAGTTCCTCCTTGTTTTTGTATTAAAATGCATTATTCATTATTTTATTCTTGTATTTTCAATTTCATTTATGAATTTTATTTTCATATTTGAGTCTTTCAATTTTTATCATTTTTGTAATTGTATTTTAGTATATATATACATTAATATACATTAATTTCATTTTGATTTATTGTATATATTTTTTTATTCTTAGTTCAGTTACTATTTAGTCTTGAAGTTTTGTTGTATATTTCTTTCGATTCTATTCTAGGGAATAGAAATAGAATAGAAAGAAAGCAAAAACATCGAATTACATTTTCTTAATAGAATCAAAATGAAGTAATAAAAATATAAAATAACGAATCGAATAATATACAAACCAATATATATAAAACCATCGAAAAGAAAAATACGAAAAAGGATCCGTTGAGTTGTTCTGCCGAGACATAAGAAAGCGTCGACCTTTTGAAAAAGGAAAGGTGTCTTTCTTCTTTCATTTCCAAGAAACAGAATCGTATAAAAAATAGAACAAATAGAGAAAAGCCGGCTATCGGAGTCGAACCGATGACCATCGCATTACAAATGCGATGCTCTAACCTCTGAGCTAAGCGGGCTCACATAAGAGAAACTTTACATGCATAATAATTCCAAAAACTAGATCTTAGCTATTAACTATTTATAAATCATAAAAAATAGAAATCGATTTCAAACCTATCTATATTGAAGTAAATAGAATAGAATATAGAAATAAGATAAAGATTCCTATACCCATTTAGAATTTGATATTTATTACATTCCAATCCTAACAATTAGAATAATACATTTATCTTTTTTTATCAATCAAAAAATTTTAAATTTAGAATTTAATATACATTTATTTAGAAATCTTAATTTAATAAAAATGGGAATATATATATTATTATATTCTAATTTGTATATTATTATCAAAAAATTTTTCAATTTGAATTCAATTATGAGTTCTATCTATAAAAATTCATTAATTCATTTGAATAAAATCAAAAAATGATAGATAAATCAGATCAGAATAAAACATTCCGGT